TTACACGATCCAGTTCGTTTATTCTCGACGACTTGGTTGATAGGAATCGCGAGATGGCTAGATCTTAGAAATGATGAATCGGTTTCATTTTATATGCCTGTTACTTTCTCTTTTTTCGTGCCGTCTATAATGATAGATGAATCCAAAACTTTCAATTGGACTTATTATTTCAATTGGTATTTTTGTATATCTTCCTATGTTAGAAAAATGGAAACTTAGGTAAATACTTTAGAAACATATGTATAAAAATACCATATTTCATTTAGCCCTTTCATGCTTACTATAACCAGTTATTTCGGTTTTCTACTAGTGGCTTTAACTATAACTTCAGCTTTATTTATTGGTCTGAGCAAGATACGACTTATTTAAAATTTCTATTTGAAAGAAACAATTCAGAAAGGAAATGCTTCTGTGAGATTCTGTGTATTCTAGAGTTATTTACCATGTCAATTGTCAATTCTTGGTCATTGAGATTCACATCAATTCGGATTAATATTTAGGTATAGATATTACCGCTTTTTTTCTCCTTTTCAAAAAATGGAAATGATTGAAGTTTTTCTATTTGGAATCGTGTTAGGTCTAATTCCTATTACTTTGGCTGGATTATTCGTAACTGCATATTTACAATACAGGCGTGGCGATCAGTTGGACCTTTGATTAATTCACATTTCTTTTTTTGATTGGCCTCCTCCTTTCTTTAATCCACAGGAGGTCAAATTCTAATTGTTGTGCAAGCGACTGAATCCATTTCAGTCTAATTGAATTCATGAAGAAAAAATCACGCTCTGTAGGATTTGAACCTACGACATCGGGTTTTGGAGACCCACGTTCTACCGAACTGAACTAAGAGCGCTTTCTTATCAGAATAGAAAAGGATGTAAAGAAAAGATTTTTTTTAAACTAATCCATTTTCATTTTATATCTATATATTCTATAGTTTCATAAAAATGAACTTCCGCGCAACGCAATTTGAATCGATCTCAGCTGATTCCTCGTTACTGCTCAACGGGGCAGTAATAGGTAGGGATGACAGGATTTGAACCCGTGACATTTTGTACCCAAAACAAACGCGCTACCAAGCTGCGCCACATCCCTTCAAATTGTTCTACAGTATAATTGTAGAGAATTCCTTTCTTGTTTTCCACATCCCTATTTCCTGCATTGAGACACACAGCTTTTCTGTCCATTTCGTCTTTTTTGGCCTCATTTAACATATTTTTACATATAATAATAAGAAAAGGAAATCTTATGGATCGTTGTAAATTTCAATTGGAATTAGGGATTCCGTGTACAACTCTAAACGGCCCTTAACTACATATGCATCTAATCATATATGCATTATCTTTATGTATTACAATAAAAAAGGAGGTTTTTCAATGCGAGATCTAAAAACATATCTCTCCGTGGCCCCAGTACTAAGTACGTTATGGTTCGGGGCTTTAGCAGGTATATTGATAGAGATTAATCGTTTTTTCCCCGATGCGTTGACATTCCCCTTTTTTTCATTCTAGCTATTGACACCGGAAGGAATGAAGAAGATTAGAAATAGAATCAAATATCTGTGACTAATCCCCCCTCCCTCTTTTCTCTTTTTTCCCTTTTTTTTTTCTAATTTTTAGAATTTAGAATAAGGGACGAAAGAGAAAGAATAAAAATGGATTCAACGTCTGCGAGACTCAGGTTCAAATTCGAATTAAAAATAGAGACGTGGGGGTAGAGTAGGAAAATCGGGGTCTAGGGCAAGAATACAAGATCTTTAACTGCCCTTCGGAGTTAAATAGAATTTCGAACTCATTCTCATTGTCTTGCTTATTATTTACTCTTGCTTATTATTTACTATGGCTTTTATGGCTTTGCTTTGATTTAATTGATTTTGATCTTTTAGAGTTGGATTTCAAGTTAATAACTTTTATTTTTTCCTTCCTTTCTTTTTCTTCATTTCGAATCAAAATAGAAGAGTTGAGTAAATCATCTTTTTCTTCATTTCGAATCAAAATAGAAGAGTTGAGTAAATCAAAAATCCAAAGGAGGTTCATGGCCAAGAGAAAAGATGCGCGGGTAACGGTAATTTTGGAATGTACCAGTTGTATACAAAACGGTGTTAAGAAGGTATCAACGGGTATTTCCAGATATATTACTCAAAAGAACCGGCACAATACGCCCAATCGATTAGAATTGAGAAAATTCTGTCCCTATTGTTACAAACATATGATTCATGGGGAAATAAAGAAATAGATTGAACCGAGTATGTCTTATCCTTGAAAGGAGAAAAATGACATTATATAGAACACATTGAAATATAAATAGAAGATATTGCATTTAAATAAAAAGAATCCTATTTGGAGTTAAAATTACAATTAAGAAATATTTCGGGATAAGAAATAAACTAAACAAACAAACCATGGATAAATCCAAGCGACCTTTTCTTAAATCCAAGCGATCTTTTCGTAGGCGTTTGCCCCCGATTCAATCGGGGGATCGAATTGATTATAGAAACATGAGTTTAATTAGTCGATTTATTAGTGAACAGGGAAAAATATTATCTAGACGAGTAAATAGATTGACCTTGAAACAACAACGATTAATTACTATTGCTATAAAACAAGCTCGTATTTTATCTTTGTTACCTTTTCTCAATAATGAGAAACAATTTGAAAGAATCGAGTCGACCACTAGAACTACTGGTCTTAGAACCAGAAATAAATAGGCTTATTTTTTGTTCACTTCAATCAGAATTCCAATTTGAACTCAAACATGGATTGGTGTTTTATTTGACAAATCTTAGAATCCAGATTATTGTGTCGTAAAAAAAAAACGAATCGGAAAAAAAAAGATTTTTTTATTGAACGTGTTCATTCATTTTGACTACTTTAGCGCATTTCTCATAGTAATTTTGACTTCAACTCCACCCTCCCGGAGTTCATTCTCCGGGGAACCCCATTTAAATTATTTCGGTGTATTCTTTCCAATCTACTTTTTCTCTGATTTCGTTGGAAATCATATAAAGACAATTCCTATTTGATATAGCTATTTGGGCCAGTATTTTACGATTAAGAAGCAACTGCCTCTTATATAGATCATGTATTAATTTACTATAACTATAAGATACTCCCTTTTCTCGAATTACTGCGTTTATTCGAGTGATCCACAAACGACGAAAATTTCTCTTTTGCTTATCTCTATCCCGATGAGCCGAAACCAAAGCTCTTATTTTCTGTTGAGTAATAGTTCGAGTAAGTCTTGAGTGAGATCCTCGAAAACTTGATGCAAATAAACGAATTTTTGTTCTACGTTTCCGGGCTATATATCCGCGTTTAACTCTAGTCATTGAATAAATAAAATTTTGACAAATAACTAATTGATTTTTTTCTTTCAGTTATTATTTTTCCCGTCCTGGCCTATTAATAACTAATAACCAAACGGATTTTTCCAATGTATAAAATACAAATTCCAATGGCTTTGGCTACTATAACCTTCCCGACCACGATTTTTTCTTTTTTGGGGTATTTTACTGGGAAATATGAAAGAAATTGTGGGTTTCCTCGTTTCTATGGTTACTTCTTAAACGGTGAGGTCTTCTCTATACACCGGAGCCCTTACTTCATTTAATATTTCATCAATGTTATTGGTAACTTGTATAGTTCACACCACACTCTTTGGCTCTACCTATGAATTATCCAGTAACAGGTCTTTCACAATGAGACCCGCCTATACAGTAACGGTATTTAATTAGGAAAGTTAGCTGGGTAGCTGACCCTCGTAGTCCGTTCTTGACTGAGCGAGAACTTCTTTTTTTTTTTCATTTTAATAAGATTTTTCCGCTTAATGGATAATCAGTTGCTACCAATGGAGAATTGTTTCTCATCTTAAATTCAGGTGATTGAATTTGCACCAACGGAAACCATAAACTTTATACACAATAGAAGGATAGATTTGCTTATTTTTAGATAGTGAATGGAGTTCCTTCTTCCATTCTATCCTATTCATTAGTACTGATCAGTCATACTGGAAGCAGTTTTCTTGCTTTTTCCTGTCAGCTCATGATCTAAACGAGTCGCACATACACCCTAGTACATGTTCCTCGACGCTGAGGACATCCCCGAAGAGCGGGGGATTTCGTGACATTTCGAATGGGCTGTCTTGTATTTCTAATAAGTTGTTTAATAGTTGGCATGTTGAGTCATATATATAATGGGCTGGTTTAGATTGATCCTAACCGGATTTTTTATTTATTTATATAGTAAACTCGGAGATAAAATATCAAATCACAGATTTGCACAAAATCCACTTTTTCATTCAACTGCTACAAGATCAACAATTCCATAAGTTTGGGCTTCTGTTGCTGACATAAAAACGTCTCTTTCCATGTCTTCAGATACAACCCATAAAGGTTTACGCGTCCTTTGTACATAAACCCTTGTGATGGTTTCGCGTAGTTTCAGCAGTTCTTCCGCTTCCAGGATAAATTCTCCCGTTTGTGCCTCATAAAAAGAACTAGCAGGTTGATGCATCATTACCCTGATAATAGAAGGTTTCTCTATCTGGTGTGATGAAAGAAACAGAAAAGAAAGATAAAGAATAATAGGAAAAAGGATAGAATTGAACAACCGTACGGGCATTATCTTTTATGCATTGCATACGGCTCTATAATCAAATTGACCCCTAACTTTTCCATTCAAGAAAGATAAAAAATAGAATCTATTAGCCCCAGATGGGTAAATGATCAAAATGCCACCCTTCTTTTTTTTTTCGGAGGAGTTCAAAAATACTATGATGGCTCCGTTGCTTTCTATTTTAAAATGGATTTTTTTTGTCTTTGATTCAGCAATCCCAAAGTTTCTTTTTGAGCCAATCAAAAAAATTTGGTTTTTTCGCACTCTTTTTTTTTATAACTTAAATATTGTTAAGAGCCCGTTAGTGTAAAAACAAACAAGTTTGTGACGCTGAATTGGACTTCCGATAGATAAGAGAAAGTCGGAAATATCTTTTATCTCATACTACTCTCTCGATACATAATCAAATCTTTTGAAAAAAAAATACAAAATTTTTCATATCGAATTCGAAGTGCCATGCTATTATTACTTAATATTCATATGGCGAAGGCATAGTTTTCTTTTTTCTCTCAAATAAAAAAACTTCATTGGCGCCAAGCGTGAGGGAATGCTAGACGTTTGGTAATTTCTCCTCCAACCAGAATAAAAGATCCCATTGACGCGGCCAATCCCATGCATATTGTATGGACCTCTGGTCGTACAAATTGCATAGTATCATAAATGGCTATTCCGGGTATTATCCATCCACCAGGGGAGTTTATAAACAAATACAGATCTTTAGTCTCATCCTCGATACTGAGATATACCATAAGACCAATAAGTTGATTCGAGATCTCGCTATCAACCTCTTGGCCTAAAAAAAGTAATCTTTCTCGATAAAGTCGGTTGAGTAGGGTAAAATTGTATTCCTTAGGAACCGTACATGCACCTTTTGATGCATACGGTTCAAAAAAATTGCGAAGAAAAGAATCAATGTATAGATTCCAGTCCTCTTTCTTTTTCGGGTTTTTCTAATTTTTTAATGAAAGGGCTTTTTCTTCGATTTTTCAATAAAGATGAATTTTGATTTCTTCTTTGAATTTTGATTTCTTCTTTGATAATATAAAAAAAGGGTAAATAAACTTATCGAATTAACTTCTCATTGATGTATTCTTTCATCGAAATTCAATCCCAATTACGATGGTATTTTCTTGTTCCTGAATGGGTCTCTTTCATCTTTTTAGGTTTATGCTCTACTCCGGGTAAAGATTCGCCCGATTTTGATTTGCACATATAGGACAAATCTTCCCATCACCATTTCTTTTTGTTATGACTTTACAAATAATCATTTATGATACACATAGTAATCATAGATATATTACCAATTGGGTTTTTTTTTTAAACGGAGCCTGGATACTTCATTTTTTTCGTCCAGCCAAAGCCAACCATAAATTATTCTAATTGATATAATTCTATGAATTCCCCCAAATAATGCATTTAATTGCATTTCACGCTCCAATTTTTCGATAATTCAATTTCTCTTTCTTGGGCGAAACAGAGGATATCTCGGTCGGGGGAGAGAATGGGGAAATCCCATATGACCCAAGATATCTGACAAGTCGCACTATACGTCAACCCAAGATGCATCTTCCTCTCCAGGACTTCGGAAAGGTACTTTTGGAACACCAATAGGCATGGATTGAAAGAAAAAAGAACTAAATACTATATTTCACTTTGATGTGGAAACGTAACAATATGGTTTTATTGTCTTTATTTTTCTTGTCTTTATAATATTGGCTTTATCATATTTATTTTATCCATAGATTAGAAAAATTTAGAAAGAAAGACAAAATAAATAAAGGAAATTTTTTACGAATAGATCCTTCTAATGATAAATGAAGGATGGACAAATTTTCTCATAGAAAATGGTATCAATCCACCATTGCATATTGGTACTTATCGAATATAGAATAAATCTGTTTCTCTTTGTTCTTACGAACAGAATTCTTCCATTATTACGAATAGAATATAGAATCAATATTAACCTAACCCTTGTTAGGAAAAAATCCCCTGAACAGGGGAAGTCTATAGGATAATCATAGTATAATTTTTTCCAATGCAATAAAGTTACGTAGTGTCTATTTTTCTTCGATAAAGGGGTATTTTCCATGGGTTTGCCTTGGTATCGTGTTCATACCGTTGTATTGAATGATCCCGGCCGGTTGCTTTCCGTTCATATAATGCATACAGCTCTGGTTGCTGGTTGGGCGGGCTCGATGGCTCTGTATGAATTAGCAGTTTTTGATCCTTCTGACCCTATTCTTGATCCAATGTGGAGACAGGGTATGTTCGTTATACCCTTCATGACTCGTTTAGGAATAACCAATTCATGGGGGGGTTGGAGTATCACAGGAGGAACTGTAACGAATCCGGGGATTTGGAGTTACGAAGGTGTAGCTGGGGCGCATATTGTGTTTTCTGGCTTATGCTTTTTGGCAGCTATCTGGCATTGGGTCTATTGGGATCTAGAAATATTTTCTGATGAACGTACAGGAAAACCCTCTTTGGATTTGCCCAAGATCTTTGGAATTCATTTATTTCTCTCCGGGGTGGCTTGCTTTGGTTTTGGTGCATTTCATGTAACAGGTCTGTACGGTCCTGGAATATGGGTATCCGATCCTTATGGACTAACGGGAAGAGTACAGCCTGTAAATCCGTCGTGGGGTGTGGAAGGTTTTGATCCTTTTGTTCCGGGAGGAATAGCTTCTCATCATATTGCAGCAGGTACACTGGGCATATTAGCGGGTCTATTCCATCTTAGCGTTCGACCGCCACAACGTCTATACAAAGGATTACGTATGGGAAATATTGAAACCGTACTCTCCAGTAGTATCGCGGCTGTCTTTTTTGCAGCTTTTATTGTTGCTGGAACTATGTGGTATGGTTCAGCAACTACTCCCATCGAATT